GGAAACAAAGAATATCACTACTGTATAAACAAAAAGTTTGAGAGTAAGCATTACATAATCTCCAAGATTTTTTTGTTAAGGAATAGATTACCCATTTTTCCTTACTACACAGATCCACTAGGATGGGTTTTGTTTATTTTGACACCTAAAAATGCAAAAATCAATTCTTAAAAAAAATGGCAAGAATTGCTTTATAATAAGCACTCTTATCAATATCAAAAATTAGTTTAGGTATTGTGTGGGTACCTAAAGGTACCTGCTCAACGTAGGCGCAGGGGGTAGAAAGGCGGATCCAAATTTATTGCTGCAGCTATACATTCAATGTATAAGAATTTCAATTTTAGAATCGAAGGTTCATAATATAAGACTTCTCGGCTCTTATACATTTTTTTTTTTCATTTTTTTGGAATGAATACATCATTCAATTCAATTTGGCAGACAGAATAGTAAAGATTTCATCGAAAACTTACAGCGGCTTGCCAAACAAACGCTAATAGAAAAAAGAGTACAGGTATGACAGGCATAACATCCACGATTGGGTTGAAAATGGCATAAGCTTCGGGTAATTTGGCGAAGAAAAAGCTAGTCGGACAAAGAACAGAATTAAAACAGATACAGGTTAAACTAAGTATATTAGGCATAACAAGCATTTCGTTCTTGTAGAGTAGATAATTGGATTTTGATTGAGTTATTTTTCTAAGGGAAAAAAGAAAAAGAAAAGGTGGATTCCAAATCCTTTTTTCTTCGGACTTTCCCAAACACAAAATACCTCCTTGTATTCGCATTCTCAAATGAGAATGGAAGAAATTCGACTTTCATATAATATCTTAATAGAATTCCATGTAATGATCAATGCATTTTTTTGATTCTATATTATCCGCATGTCTAGAATCCTAGCAAGAAAATATCCCTCATTTTTTAGGTAATTGAAGTGGGATTGACGAATAATATATTAAAATAATAGTGTTTATTAGTGTTGCATAAAACGAAATGGGGCGTGGCCAAGTGGTAAGGCAGCGGGTTTTGGTCCCGTTACTCGGAGGTTCGAATCCTTCCGTCCCAGATTTTTTCTGATGAAGCGAAAGATAGAATCGTATTGTGCCCTGCACGACACAAAAAAAAGTTTATTTTAGTTTCAGCACAGGCCTTAAAACTTTTGACCAAGATCGGCGCGAGAAAAAAGAAAAGGGTTTCCATTCTACGCATAGGGACTCAATTTTTCTATTTTAGGTATTATCTGATTTGCCAATATCCATTTCTAAATCAATGGAATGTGAGGATTAGAGATAAATTCATATATTCTGTTTACTCGACTTTCGAATTGATTGAAAAAAAAATCGTACTTTTCTTATTTTTTTTTTTTTTTTTAGTTCTTTCTTTTACCTAAAAGAAAGAATGCTACTAAGTAAAAGCAAAGACCTTAATTTTACTTTACAAAAAAAAATTCTTTCTTTTGTTATTCGAGTCGAAGAAGTGTGAGAATTTTATAACTATCCCAAAACTACCAATCTTTTCATTGGCATAGCTTATTTGGTTAATAGTTAATTGTTTTTGTTACAGAAAAATATATGAATTAATTAAATTAATTCAACTGGAGGTTGATAGTTTATTTGTTGGGGAAGAGTCGATCCTTCTCATTTCAGGATTGATCATCTTGAGTTCTCTGTTGAGAATGGAAATTAAATAATAAATAAGTCTTAAGCAAACTATTTTATTCCTCTTTTTCGAACTATGTTTCATTCATATGATAGAATATGAATTTAAATAAATTGGATCTTTGCAGAGTGTTCCTCGATAAATACTTATTTCTTTTATCCATATTTCTCCATAGATAGCAAGTTTGAATTAGTATACAAAAGCAATGACTATTCATGATTCCTTCCATATTGGATCAATTCTCGATACCATTTTGCAATGAAATTAGAGGAATGTTATGGTAAAACTTCGTTTAAAACGATGTGGTAGAAAGCAACGTGCGACTTGAAGGACATGATCGATTGTGGATTTTTCTATCCATCATTTTCCATAGTAATGAAAATGTTCTTGGCTCGACATAGTCTGTTCTATTTGTCCCGAACCTAATTTGCGCTGGGTTGTTTGTAAGTAAATAGTACACGATGGAGCTCGAGAGGACAGAATTTCTTTTTTCTCAAGGGAAAGAATCTAGGGTTAGTGAAAACTAATAAATTAGGCCAACTTTGTCAGTCTATCCTTAATATAGAAATAAAAAGGTTAAAATAAGAAAAAAGTCAAATTTTGGAAGATTGGAAAAACTTTTTCGATTAAAAGTCTATCTGAATCAATCGTTCATATTTGATTTCTATAGAAGAGTGAAATGCTTTATCGAAGGAAATAAGAAAAAAGAAAGGGTATGTTGCTACTCTTTTGAAAGAAAAAAGAATAGGAATTTCCGAAGTAATGTCTAAACCCAAGGATTTCACAAATCAAAGATAAAGGATTCCAGAACAAGTAAACACGATTTTCAACCGTCTCAACAATAGAATTAGATCAGAATAAGGAATAAAAGTAAATTTGTTCGAGATGAGATAAAGAAAAGAGTTTAGAGACGACTCAAAAAATTTCGAAGGGTTTTTCTTTTGAAGTCTGTCAGTCAAAATTAGCCAACTTGAGTCATGAGTATAAATGAAATTTGTTTTTTCTTTTCTTTAAGGAAATTAATGCAAGTCATAATCGAATTTCTATCTACTTATATTATAGACAGAAATTAGTATTATAGACAGAAATTAGAATCATTTTCTCGAGCCGTATGAGGAGAAAACCTCCTATACGTTTCTAGGGGAGGGGTTGTTTATCTACATCTATCCCAATAAGCTATCTATCGAATCGTTGCAATTGATGTTCGATCTCGAAGAGAAGGAAGAGATCTTCAAAAAGTGGGTTTTTATGATCCAATAAAGAATCAAACTTGTTTAAATGTTCCAGCTATTCTCTATTTCCTTGAAACGGGTGCTCAACCTACAAGAACAGTTTATGATATTTTAAGGAAAGCGGAATTCTTTAAAGATAAAGAACGAACTTTGAGTTACTAAATGAATAAAAAAGTAGGAGGGGGTCGCTAGTACCTCTTAATTATTTAGACACAGCCTCTTTCTTAGTCCTATTTTTTCGTTGCATTTATGTCGTGCCAATCCAACAAAAGTCCTTATTTTATTTCCTTTTTGTATCTAATTGCATTGTATTTCCATTGACAAAGGTCTATTAAACAAATAGAATTTGTAGATAGCTGGGTCTCTTTATCGTCACTCCATATTAGGTATTTCTGTCTACACTTCGCTCAAATGATGGGGTTGCCCCCCTTGCATGTACTCTCTATAGAAGATTTCTTTATTTAAAGAAATAAAAATTGCTAAAAAAATGACAATTTTGCCATTGTGATTGGGGCCGCTCCTTTTTTACCCTTAGTGAAATTGAACGGGATCAGTTCATTTTGGTATTTGCGTGTTTTTAATGGGTGATAAAATCTTTCTTTTGATGTCTTGCTAATTCAATGTTTTGACAGAAGCGTCCGGTGTAATTCCATCGATTTTTGGATTTCGATCGTGTCTAAGAGATCCTATTTTATCTGGGTTGCTAACTCAATGGTAGAGTACTCGGCTTTTAAGTGCGACTATGATCTTTTACACATTTGGATGAAGCAACAAATTCGTCCAGACTCTTGGTAGAGTCTAGAAGACCACGACTGATCCTCAAAGGTAATGAATGGAAAAAATAGCATGTCGTAATAAAATTAATTTCTTTTTTTTTTTTAATAAAAAAATTTCGATTTTCTGGGTCTAGTGAATAAATGGATAGAGCCTGGCTCTAATTCTGATAAAATAAAAAGCAACGAGCTTAACTTCTTAATTGGAAGGATTCCCCAATCTAATTAGACGTTAAAAATATATTAGTGCCTGATGCGGGGAAAGGTTAGGTTTTCCTATGAGTGGACCCTTTACTTTATTTTTTTTAGAAATCCTAATTATTCTTGATTATGGATTGAAAAGGGATGTTATGAATTGAATGTGTAAAAGAAACAGTATATTGATAAAGAGACTGTATTCCAAAGTCAAAAGAGCGATTGGCCCGCAAAAATAAAAGATTTGTTCTTGTTTGTTTTGTAATTAGAACAAACATAAACTAATTGGATAGAAAAGGAGCGGAAAAAGATCTATGGATTAGACTTCCTTTCTTTCCAGGGTTTGTATTATGCAACACCTTGTTCTGACCATATTGCACTATGTATCATATCATTATTTGATAAACCGAGAAATGCTTTTTTTCTCTGATTCAAGTAGAAATACAAATGGAAAAATTCGAGGGGTATTCAGAAAAACAGAAATCTCGTCAACAATACTTCGTCTATCCCCTTCTCTTTCAGGAATATATTTATGCATTTGCCCATGATTATGGATTAAATGGTGCCGAACCTGTGGAAATTTTTGGTTGTAATAACAAGAAATTTAGTTCACTACTTGTGAAACGTTTAATTATTCGAATGTATCAGCAGAATTTTGGGATGAATTCGGTTAATCAGCCTAACCAAGATCGATTGTTGGATCACAGCAATTATTTTTATTCTGAGTTTTATTCTCAGATTCTATCTGAGGGGTTTGCGATCGTTGTAGAAATCCCACTTTCGCTAGGGCAACTATCTAGTACGGAAGAAAAAGAAATACTAAAGTTTCAAAATTTACAATCTATTCATTCAATATTTCCCTTTTTAGAAGACAAATTTTTGCATTTACATTATCTATCACATATAGAAATACCCTATCCTATCCATTTAGAAATCCTGGTTCAACTCCTTGAATACCGGATTCAAGATGTTCCATCTTTGCATTTATTGCGATTCTTTCTCAACTATTATTCGAATTGGAATAGTCTTATTACTTCAATGAAATCGATTTTTCTTTTGAAAAAAGAAAATAAAAGACTATTTCGATTCCTATATAATTCTTATGTATCAGAATATGAATTTTTCTTGTTGTTTCTTCGTAAAC